AGCAAGAGCGCGAAAAATTGAGCGTTTCTTATCACAACCCTTTTTCGTAGCAGAAGTATTTACCGGTTCCCCGGGGAAATATGTTGGTCTAGCAGAAACTATTAGAGGGTTTAAATTGATCCTGTCCGGAGAATTAGACGGTCTTCCTGAACAGGCCTTTTATTTGGTAGGTAACATCGATGAAGTTACTGCGAAGGCTACAAACTTAGAAATGGAGAGTAATTTGAAGAAATGACCTTAAATCTTTGTATACTGACCCCGAATCGGATTGTTTGGGATTCAGAAGTGAAAGAAATCATTTTATCGACTAATAGTGGACAAATAGGCGTATTACCAAATCACGCGCCTATTGCGACAGCTGTAGATATAGGTATTTTAAGAATCCGCTTTAACGACCAATGGGTAACGATGGCTCTGATGGGTGGTTTTGCTAGAATAGGGAATAATGAGATCACTATTTTAGTAAATGATGCGGAGAAGAGTAGTGACATTGAGCCCCAAGAAGCCCAGCAAACTCTTGAAATAGCGGAAGCTAATTTGAGGAAAGCTGAAAGCAAGAGACAAACAATTGAGGCAAATCTAGCTCTCAGACGAGCTAGGACACGAGTAGAGGTTATCAATGCGATTTGATAACTAGTTGGTGCGCCCGAATAGAATAATCCAAAGAATTTCTGTTTATACACCCTATTTTTATTCTGCCAATTGAATCCAATTAAATTCAATCAATTGGAATCAGATGCTGATGGAAGGAAAAAGGTTGAAGTTTCAATTCGAAAACCAAATCGAATAGGATAGAAAAGATACAAAATCAATAAACGAAGGTGAGTAGAAAAACTTATTAGATACCACAGCCAATGGTATCTAATAATTTCTACCTACTATTGGATTTGAACCAATGACTCCCGCCGTATGAAAGCAATACTCTAACCACTGAGTTAAGTAGGTCATTTATCATTATACCAAAAAATAAAAAGAGATCCATCACATCCCATCGATGGAGTATAAATCCAATAGGACTTCTAAGCAATACCAATCCAAAAGATCAAAGAGATATGGTGTGGGATCATGGAATATTCATCTTGACAAGAAATTATCTACATAATATGATAAAATAGGTCTCACAAGGACAAGGGCTATAGCTCAGTTAGGTAGAGCACCTCGTTTACACGTGCGCCAATGTTTTTCAGGGGAGTCCATCATGCAATCAAAGGAATTGATCTTTTTGAGAAATCAATGTCTGACTCTGTGGCTTGTAGGGAACAAAACAAGAGAACAATAGCCTGACAAATGGCTCGGCCCGATTCGGGTGCCCTTTTAGGAACCAAATAAAATCCGGCATCAATTTGAGATTTGAGATATTGATAAGGTGAATACCTAGTCTATTCAATGCTAGGCATAATGAGTATAAGGATCTCAAAAATTCTCTTTTCGTTCTATGAATCTTAAGGCGTATGAAGTTTCATATGTGATTCTTTAATCAGGATGATAGAGACTCCTTTTAGTTTAGGTTGATCTAGGCCATAAGCAGACCTACGTCAAGATAACCCTTCTTTGAAACACTTTGGGAGTGCTCCTATATCCGAATCCAAATAATGAATTAGAGCACATGGAGCCATTTCCTTATTTTTCTGTCAAGAAAAAATATGGTAGACTAACTGATATTTCTATCAGTTAATGAAAGAGCCCAATGCAAAAAAAATGCATGTTGGGTCTTTGAAAGAGTTCGAATCATTTTGATAAGAATTAGTTCGATCTGTTTTACCGAGAAGGTCTACGGTTCGAGTCCGTATAGCCCTATACTAATCTCAAATAATAATAATAAACATAATTCATAAACATAAAATATTCTATATATAGAATAGAATCAAAACAGATTGAATTTCGAAGATTCAAAATTCGAAACAAAAATTAGAATTTTCTTTTGAATTCCTTTGATTTAGACAAGTCCGAAGCGAGGTGAACGCAAAAGGGTTTTGTTTGTTTTGTTTGTATAAGAGATTTATACTATATTGAAATAAAATCGAAGGAAGTGTAATGAAAATAGGATTCCAATCGAGAAATCTTAAAACGAAACATCACAACAAACAAACGAAACTATGCGGTTCGATCAAAATGAGTTGTTGTTTTGATTAACCAATTATCGATGACTTGACAATGAATTCCAATTTGAATCAACAAATTTGGTCTATTTTCCACATTCATAGGAGTTCGGCTATGTTTCTACTTTACAAATATGATATTTTCTGGGCATTTCTAATAATATCAAGCGTTATTCCTATTTTGGCATTTCTAATTTCCGCAGTTTTAGCCCCGATTAACAAAGGGCCAGAGAAACTTTCTAGTTATGAATCGGGTATAGAACCAATGGGCGATGCTTGGTTACAATTTCGAATCCGGTATTATATGTTTGCTCTAGTTTTTGTTGTTTTTGATGTTGAAACCGTTTTTCTTTATCCATGGGCAATGAGTTTTGATGTATTGGGGGTATCCGTATTTATAG